CTCTCCTACATAATGATTATGGCCCAGAAACCGAGTGAATAGTGAGTCATTCATATTAGATTTTTGGATAGGTACGTACAATCAATTCTAAATATAAAAAAATTTATCAAACTTTTCATCAAAGAAAAATCCTTCCAGGGATAAAGATCCATTTTTTTTTGTGAAAAACTGTTAAAAAAAAGATATATATCTATTCATTTCATTTTTGTGAAGATGGCGCTCCCATTTTTTTCCAATAGTTATTCTTTATTTATACTAAATAAAATAAATTTTATACCAGATTAAATCAATGAATTAGAATGAATCAATCGATCCATTTTTTTTTTAAACTATGTTTAATGGATACTTTTCTTTTAGATCATGATTCTATTTATAAATCATGGTTATATTTCGTTTTTTAGACGATGATTCCATGTTCATAAAACTTCTAAAATTCTTTTCCAGTTTTAGATTTTTCAATAATAACTCCTTACCCCCATGGATCTATTCCAAATTAATGAATCATCACAGGAATTTTTATATTTGATTGTTATAGTGTATACCCACTATGTAATGCACACAACACAAAACAGACGGTTCATCATAGAATGATCATTCGAGTCTTTTTACTCTTTGGAGCATATCAATTAAAATTTCTCTAATTATCCTAATCTGTAAGATAAATTCTTTGATTCTTTAACTTTGATAAAATCGGAATAGTTCCTTTCATTCTTATACTACTACATTTGGATTAAATTAAATCTAATTTTTTTTATTGATTCCTTTCAAAAATAATAATAATAATTTGAATAGAAGGTCATATCCTTTTTTTTTAATGATTCTTTTTGATTCTTTTTTTTATGTTATTTCGTACTGTATAATTCCTTTGCTTGTGGGATCATTTTCTCACAAGAGGTAAGTAAAAGAAATTATAGAATGGATTGCTACCTATGCCCAGATCTCGGATAAATGGAAATTTTATTGATAAGACCTTTTCAATTGTAGCCAATATCTTATTACGAATAATTCCGACAACTTCAGGAGAAAAAGAGGCATTCACCTATTACAGAGATGGTGCGATTTGATGTTTTTTTTTTATTTACCGTTTTCAGTCTTCGGAGAAAGATACATTATTCGGGAGAGAAAGAAAAAAGATGATTGAAATAAATCTACGCTTATCGTGAAGGTGAAGTTTGTAAATAAAACAATTCCTTCTGTCGTGTATCCCCGATTAATGCAGCCTCAGATGCTTCAATTGTAGATTCTAGTATTGAGCGAAAGGTTACACCTATGGTATGGGTTAGGTTAATCTTACTCCACTAGTACCAATAGGCAGCATAGGGGAAGAAGCACTACGCCCAGGAATCAACAATATGAAAACTTTGTTATCAAATTTGACCTTTTCTTTATCGGAATCGGGACTAACAAGAATGGTTGGTACAACAAACATCCATCTCGTTCGTATTTTGGATAACCGTATAACCATCGAAGACTGTTGAAGTGACTAATTCCTGGAAATTTAGGGGTGTTAAGAACAAAGAAATTGTTAGAGTTATCATTTTTATCTAGTACCAAGATACTTGATATTAAGAAAAGATCTTTTACAGGAAGGTTGGCTAGAGATTTCTTGTAAAAACACTAGCCCCGTTCGGTTCATAATGAAATAATTTCAATCTTTTTGATTTCATGTATTATTCTCATTATGCACATAAAAAATAAAAAAGGAGGAGCCGTATGAGATGAAAATCTCACGTACGGTTCTGGAACGGAGATTCTTTGAATCGAATGACGACCGTAACGGATGTCGGCTCAATCCGAAGGAAATTATGCGGAAGCTTTACAGAATTATTATGAAGCTATGCGACTAGAAATTGATCCCTATGATAGAAGTTATATACTCTATAACATAGGCCTTATCCACACAAGGAATGGAGAACATACGAAAGCTTTGGAATATTATTTTAGGGCATTAGAACGAAACCCTTTCTTACCACAAGCTTTAAATAATATGGCCGTGATCTGTCATTACGTGCGACTATCTCCACTATAGAAAGAAAAAAAAGGAAAGAAAGAACAAATCCGCTAATACTAATAACTAATAAATACTAGAAAATAGGCTTTCTACATATCATATTTATCGTGTCCAAAACAACGATTTTTATCAGCTGTAGCAAATAAAAAGTAAAAAGAAAGAAACTTCATAGAAGTCGAAATATGAAGAAATAAATATGCCTAGATCCTTTAATCGATGGATAAATAAAGGATCTAAATTGATAGAATAAGCATCGTAAAGATCAATTAGTGAGGTTTTGGGCCGATACAATAAGAACTGCTTACTTATGTCACGATATGAGATAAAAGTTAGGAATCAACTTATGTAATAGAGTCGATCCCCTAAGTTATTGAGCAGCGGTGTAGAATCAGATCCCAAAGATAGTAAGTCTTTTCTTTCTTATGAAAGGAAGTCTTTTTCAAAGATTCTATAGAAATTTATATATGAAATATGAAATCGAGATGGTTA